GATTAGATCAAATGGGACATAGAGGTATGTGATAGATACTATCTTGATTCCATATTTTTATGCCTTTTACTTATGAAGGGCAACAAAAGAAACAATAGGTTTTATTATCCTACATGTTCCATTAGTAACACTCCCTTGATACTTTCCAAGGGTGTCACTGCCTATTTTATTTTGCTTGTGCTTAATGTTTCCCGATTCTACTAGAAATCATATACGAACTTGTTATAGATGTATTTATTGGATTGGTTCATCAATAGTGTTGGGTCAGAATCCCCCCCCTTTTTTTTTGACTCTGCACCATTGATTCCACTATTATTAGTGAGCAATAATGGAATAATTCCTTCATATTCATAGAGATAGGGGACATAATTCACATGGATATAGTAAGTCTCGCTTGGGCTGCTTTAATGGTAGTCTTTACATTTTCCCTTTCACTCGTAGTATGGGGAAGAAGTGGACTCTAAGGGTACTACTAATTGAGTTGAGTAATCAAATCAAACTGTATCAATTGTTTTATAAATCATTCTCGTTTTGAACTTTAACTATTGAATTCTTAATTGAAAATATTCATTTTCAAATATTAATTCAATTTAAATAAAAATATCTTTATTTCGAAATTCCATTGGATTCTGGTGGAGTAATGTATTATATGAATAATACCCTTTCAATCAAACAGATATTTCAATGATTCCCATGTTCGTATTTCGAAAGTAAAGGGGATACAAATGATAGGCAATTTCTTCCAACCGAATTCTTGCTAAATTTTCTATTTCGGTGAACCGGCTCTTACCAGAATTATATATGGACAACGAAGAACAACGGACCCTTTTTATTTGTTTCCCTCTTTACTGTTCAAAGAGAAAGTAGTTCTGTTATTAAGTGGATACGCACTTTCTATGGGAAACAACATAGACATAGTGATTGTCCAACGAGATACTACGCATAATAAGATCTTGCCTTGGGCAAGTCACATATTGCGCACTTACTTTATTATTGTATAAATTTGATTTATGCTTTATCAACTCGTTTCATATCATGGTTCAAACGTTACAAATTGATGGGGTTACTCCTTTTCGAAATCCGAAGAAGTTCCCATAGAACTCCTTGAATCATCTGTCAACGGCTCAATCAATTACTTCTTCGGAATGCGAAAAAACAAAAAAAAAAGATTACTCGGTTTTTTTTTATTAATATATGCCTATACAATTTTTCCTTCATTGATTTGATTCTTTCGATGGATACCGGGATTCATATTGGAAATAATCAGAAATCTAGGAATTAGAACCATAAGAGTTGCCTTTCTATTTTTTCAGATTGATTGGAATCAATACAAATCAAATAGATGAAGCAAAGAAATAGAATTGGGGTGCTATATACATTACATATATGTAATTGATATCTACATATATGAATATGAAGATACATATTTTAGATTGATCTATATTAAGCCTCTATCTTTATACAGTACAACTTTATACACTACAATAACAGTAATAAATAGTATGGTAGAAAGAAATATATGAATCTTTCTACCATACTATCGGATCTCATAGAATACTGCTGATTCTAGTCCGCTCATTTCATTTAAGACGCGAAATTGGAATCCTTTTGATTTTATTTCTTCAATCATTGATAAGAACTAAGGAGTCAAGTTTCATTCAAATTAATCATTTTGACTGACTGTTTTTACGTAAATGATAAGTAAGAAAGCAGTAGGAACTAGAATGAACAGTGCAGTAGCAATAAATGCAAGAATATTTACTTCCATAATATCATCGTTTTTTTTACTTCGCAATAACTCGGGATTTAATCCCATAGAGATGAGAAATCTTTCACCTGTAAATTCAATGAGATGAATTATATCTCGATGATATTGAATCAGATCAATATCATGAATAACAATATCTGAGCTATCAAATCGATTCATCGTCGAGAATTGAATAGTATAACATAGGAAGATCTTTTATCCATACCGAATCCAAAAATGGATTCCTGATCTAATCTAATCAAGAATTCCTTTATTTATCATTCTTTTCCATTCTTTCTTTCTTTTCTATAAGCTACCACCTTCCTTGTACAATCATCTGATGAAGTATCATCTGACCGTTTTTCCACTTCCATTGGTTACAAACCCAAACAAACAATAGAAGTCAAATGGAAAAAAAAGACTGAGTTAAGTTCTAAACTCCGTTTTTTTAATGATCTAATTTTCTTGGAAGACAAAGAAGTGTGATAAAGATGAGTCCCAGTCTAAAAGATCTAATATTCCATCAAATTCACTATTTTCTAATTTTTTCTTTTTTCGATGGGATCCGAAAGGAAAAAAAAATGATTCATTCCCTTGGGCGGGATCCTTGTTTGATCTTTCTTTTATTAATATCCTCTTTCCTTGGATTAGGACTGGGACGCATATATCAAAAGTTCAGTGTGCAATTTGAATGAGATAAATTGTTTCAAATTCAAATTAGTAACTGAGATTACACACAATCGGAACCGGAAAAAGAGATAGGTTTAATCTGAAAAGTATTCTATCAGGGTAACTATGTTAAATTCATTTTGTAGCGTACAAGAAATGAATTCCATTTGTGTATGTGCTTCCAGGAAACATAGGGTATTCTATTCCATTACACGGATCGGGAACAATCGAAAAAGTCCGACCCAGTACGGTATCTCTTGGAATTCTGAATATGATGCTACCAATAATTGTACTAATCCACATATGTCTCTCTCCCACCAATCGGTACTAGTTGAAGTAATGGAAATTACCGGATTTGTTTGATGAGAAATGCGAAACGAAAAAGCAAAAAAAAAAAGAAATAAGGATTTCCGTTGGGAATGAAATTCTGCTCCTTGTCCTCTTTTTCACAGAAAATGGAGAGATGAATTGAGTGTTTATTGGATCCGTCGGGACTGACGGGGCTCGAACCCGCAGCTTCCGCCTTGACAGGGCGGTGCTCTGACCAATTGAACTACAATCCCAGGGAAATAAGGTGTATAGCATACATATTCTTATGATTTCATTCAAACCATTTCTATTTAGAATCGCCGTGTTGTAACATAGACGCGAATGATATATTGATATCCACATGGATACGCACTTTAGTGAGAGCGACATGGATTAATCCTTTCGTTATTGTCAAATCGATTGATAATCAATCTTTCAATGAACAAAAAGAGTCTTTTTTTTTCTTTCCTCTTTTCCTTAGACTTTATACTTACAGATCCTGATATGAATCTAGATCATTAGCAAGATCCGCATTTGTGGGAACAAATAAAAATAAATAGAGCACAAATAAATAGAAGTAGGGATATATCATAAAGTTTTCTTTTTTTTTTTTTTATTCCTCCTTATCAGGAATTTCTGGAAAACAAATGAGTTATATCATTTCATGGTGGATCAGCGAATTATTGGGCCGAGCTGGATTTGAACCAGCGTAGACATATTGCCAACGAATTTACAGTCCGTCCCCATTAACCGCTCGGGCATCGACCCAGGAAGAATCAATTCTAGGCTTATTGATAATCCATGATCAACTTCCTTTCGTAGTACCCTACCCCCAGGGGAAGTCGAATCCCCGCTGCCTCCTTGAAAGAGAGATGTCCTAAACCACTAGACGATGGGGGCATGCATGCTTGCCCGACCGCCATCATACTATGCTCATAGTATGAACAGTTTTTTTTAATTGTCAATATAATGTAATGGTATGACTAGATCCGACGGATCTTTCTGCCTTTCATGATTCCATAGAATTTTTTGATTCGTCATTTCTATTCATGAATCATTCATTCTAAGCGCCATTCTATATATAAATCTATTAATAAATCTATTATATAAATCTATAAATCGATATTACTCTATTAGATAGTACTCTATTAAATATTCTATATTAAATATTAATATTTAAATAAATATAATAAATAATAATCAATTTCTATAGATAAATTTATCTATAGAAATAGAAAATAATATGAAGGATAGGATCCTTTCAGGGAATGACTTGTCCTCCAGAAAAAAGGTGAAACTCCATTTCTTCCACTTTCATTCATTGATTCACTCGTTGTTAAGATGAGATATGCCTATCTCACACTAAGCCAGGAAATTAACAAACGATAAATCTGAGGCAAGTTATCGAAAATTGTTTTTTCTTTAAGAATTTGCTTCAGGGGACAAATAGAATCTCTTCATCACATGATTCGACGAAATATCTTGGATCTATGTCGAATTGGTAGGTACATGTATCAATCAAGTGAATTTCGTTCTGATAGGGATCAATTCAATAAAAGAAAAGTAATTAGAGTCAGTCTTGAAATAATTCATTGCATTGATATTTATCAAATTCAATATCAATAAACCATTCTTAACCTATACTCGCTAGGGAAATCCAATTTCTCGTTCCCGAATGGGCCACTAGCTACTATGAGTCTATTGCATGTACTTATGTATATAATATATGTACATAGATATATCTTATCCGCATAATGATTCATTCAGGAATTGAATCAAACGCGCCCTTTTAACTCAGCGGTAGAGTAACGCCATGGTAAGGCGTAAGTCATCGGTTCAAATCCGATAAGGGGCTTTCAATTTTTTCATAAAACTCCAGTCTTAGTATTCATATTTGAGCGGAGAATAGAGATATTGTTGATATTTGTAATAAAAAAAAGTAACCAACTGTCTAATTGAATTAGAATAATAACTTATTCTAATTCAATTAGAGTATAGTAGTTATAAAGTTGAACATTTGTTTATTATATTATAATGAATAATGAGAATGAATAATGATAAGTCATTTCTTGAATTGCCAAATATTCCTATTTTCCACTATTCCAATCAAATCCATTGTAAAGATTAGAAATCAACAAAAGAAAAAGTAAGTGGACCTGACCCATTGAATCATGACTATATCCACTATTCTGATATTAAAATTCGATAGAGATGAAATTGGAACAGTGGGTCTTTTTTTATTTCATTTCTTTGGACTCCGCAAGAATTTGTCGAT